GGTGTATTCTTTTCGATCCCGTAGTTTCGTCTGGATCGAGCCAAGTATCACAACTTCTTCTACCCATCCTGTATATTGTCCGTTTCGTTCCGTGTTCCGTGTGGAATAGAAAAGAAACTTATTATTATAAAATAGAAAAGAAACTTATTATTATAAATAGAATAAATAGAAACTTATTTTATTTTATTATTTTATTATATTATTTTATTATAATTTATAATTTATATTATTTTATTATAATTATATTATTTTATTATATTAGTAGATAGGAGACGGGATTTTACGAAAAAAGTTCTTCATATTCATAGGGGAGAACAAATATTTCTTTTTTTTTGATGCCAATTTTAAACAATATGGGGACAACCGCTATTTCTAATTGAAAAAAAAAGGTCGTATATAGTGAAGCAATATTCCGGGGTCTCTCAAAAGAGAATGATTTCTTTCAATTGACTATTCATCTATTGTATTTTCATGTAAATAGGGGGAAGAAAGTTCTATGGAAAAATGGTGGTTCAATTCGATGTTATCTAAAAGGGAGTTCGAATACAGGTGTGGGCTAAGTAAATCAATGGATAGTCTTGGTCCTATTAAAAATACCAGTGTAAGCGGGGGCTCGTTTAGAAATGAGAAAGATAAAAGCATTCATAGTTGGAGTGATAGTGACAGTTCTGGTTACAGTAATGTTGATCATTTAGTTAGCGTCAGGGACATTCGGAATTTCATCTCTGATGACACTCTTTTTGTTAGGGATAATAATAGGGACAGTTATTCCATATATTTTGATATTAAAAATCAAATTTTAGAGATTAACAATGATCATTGTTTTCTGAGTGAACTAGAAAGTTCTTTTTCTGATTTTCGTAATTATAGTTATAGGAATAATGAATCTAAAAGTGACGATCCCGACTATGATCCTTCCATCTATAATACTAAATCTAGTTGGAAGAATCACATTACAAATTGCGTTGATTCTTATCTTCAGTCTCAAATCTGTATTGATAATCACATTTTAAGTAGTAGTAACAATTACAGTGACAATTACATTTATAATTACATTTGCGGTGAAAGTGGAAATAGTAGTGAAAGTCAAAGTTCCAATATAAAAACAAGTACGAATAGTATTGATTTAACTAAAAGAAAGAGTTCTAATGATTTCGATGTAACTCAAAAATACAGGCATTTGTGGGTTCAATGTGAAAATTGTTATGGATTAAATTATAAGAAAATTTTGAAGTCAAAAATGAATATTTGTGAACAATGCGGATATTATTTGAAAATAAGTAGTTCAGATAGAATCGAACTCTCGGTTGATCCAGGTACTTGGGATCCGATGGATGACGACATGGTCTCTCTGGATCCCATTGAATTTCATTCAGAAGAGGAACCTTATAAAGATCGTATTAATTCTTATCAAAAAAAAACAGGATTAACGGAGGCTGTTCAAACAGGTACAGGTCAACTAAACGGGATTCCCATCGCAATTGGGGTTATGGATTTTCAGTTTATGGGGGGTAGTATGGGATCCGTAGTAGGCGAGAAAATCACCCGTTTGATCGAGTATGCTACCAATAAATTTTTACCTCTTATTCTAGTGTGTGCTTCCGGGGGAGCACGTATGCAAGAAGGAAGTTTGAGCTTGATGCAAATGGCTAAAATTTCTTCCGCTTTATATAATTATCAATCAAATAAAAGGTTATTCTATGTACCAATTCTTACATCTCCTACTACTGGTGGAGTAACAGCTAGTTTTGGTATGTTGGGGGATATCATTATTGCCGAACCTAATGCCTATATTGCATTTGCGGGTAAAAGAGTAATTGAACAAACATTGAATAAGACAGTACCTGAAGGTTCACAAGCGGCTGAATATTTATTCCATAAGGGCTTATTCGATCCAATCGTACCACGTAACCCTTTAAAGGGTGTTCTGAGTGAGCTATTTCAGCTCCACGCCTTTTTTCCTTTGAATCAAAATTCAATCAAGTAGAGTCTTGAGTTCAACTTTTTTGTGGGGAACAACTGGTTAGTTAGTTTATCAGAATCAAAATAAAACAAAACCCGAAAAATGAATTTTTCTTTGGTGACATAAGATTTAATTGTAGAAAGAATCATGCGGATAATTGTTTTTTTACCGATATTACTGATTAGTAATCAGTAAACCTTTATCAACAAAACAACATAAAAGGCGAATTCTTCCTTAGAATTAGAGAATTAGGAGTAGGGGGCACGGCAAATAAAACGAATTTCATGTTTTTTATTAAAAAAGTAAAAAAGAAATTAGCCGAAGAAGATAAGAACAATAAAAGAAGTAAGAATTATAAAGAAAGTGGACCATCATACATACATCGATTTCATGTAAAAAGAAAGTGGATCGTCGTACATACATCGATTTCATGTAATTTCATGTAAAAGGATGAATAAGTCCGTTTTAATTAGTTCTATATTGCTTTCACTTATTATATATAACCCATTTCGATATACTTAATATACTTATATACTAATTATAATATGAATTATAATTAGTATAAGATATCTTTATAACAATAACAGGTACAAATATTAAATCGAGGTACCCATTCTATGACAATTCTCAACAACTTACCCTCCCTTTTTGTGCCTTTAGTGGGCCTAGTATTTCCGGCAATTGCGATGGCTTCTTTATCTCTTCATGTTCAAAAAAAAAAGATTTTTTAAATCCGATGTGTTCAAATCTCATCTAGTTTTTTTTTCAAGACTTAGCAAACACAACGCGGATATCCATTTAGTAGAATATTGTATAACAATAACTGGGGGCTTTCTCCGAACATAAATGAAAAAGCTCTTATACATGCATAAACATGATATATGGACAAATAAATCTTAGCAATTTTTAAAAATAGGTCGGGCCGAGCTCATGTCTGAAATTAAAGTAAATCTATCCATATGTATATAGCTATTGATAGCGAATCATATGAAGGGGATGCTCTTATTTTATTATATCTAACAAATTCGATGAATTACTGCTAAAAGTTCACATCAGAATAGTACTAGTTGATGGGAGTTACATTCGGAAACAAAAACAAAAAAAAAAGGAAAATTAAATCGATTTTGGTTATTCCCTCAATTCCAATAAAATGCAACTGGATCTAGTATGTATGAGTCGTCGATCAGAATATATATGGATAGAATTTATAGCAGGATCTCGCAAAACAAGTAATTTCTGCTGGGCCTTTATCCTTTTTTTAGGTTCATTAGGATTTTTATTGGTTGGAATTTCTAGTTATCTTGATAAGAATTTGATATCTTTATTTCCGTCTCAACAAATAAATTTTTTCCCACAAGGGATCGTAATGTCTTTCTATGGGATCGCGGGTCTCTTTATTAGTTCCTATTTGTGGTGCACAATTACATGGAATGTAGGTAGCGGTTATGATCGATTTGATCGAAAAGAAGGAATAGTGTATATTTTTCGTTGGGGATTTCCTGGAAAAAACCGCCGCATCTTTCTACGCTTCTTTATGAAAGATATTCAGTCCATCAGAATAGAAGTAAAAGAGGGTATTTATGCTCGTCGTGTCCTTTATATGGAAATCGGAGGCCTAGGAGCCATTCCTTTGACTCGTACTGATGAGAATTTGACTCCGCGAGAAATTGAGCAAAAGGCTGCGGAATTGGCCTATTTCTTGCGTGTACCAATTGAAGTATTTGAAAAATGAAAAATGAACTGAAGAATAAATGCTTTCTCAGCAGGAGGAAACCCACAAAGAATCCTCCTCTTCCTATAGCATAAGTTACTTAATTCAAGTTTGCCCCCTGGGGCCAAAGCAAGGCAAACGTTTACGGAGCAGCCATAACATAAAACGAAACCGGTTTTGTTTGTAAATTTTTTTTCGAAATATTTGATATTTTCATTTTTAATAGACAGGAACTTCTTTCATTTCGAAATCCGAAAAATATTCATTATTTGAATCTTTATTTCTTTATTTGAATCTTTCGGGCATTCATCAAAGGGGAGTAATCGCGTCGAATATTTGATCAATTGAGATATCTGGAAACAATCTATTTTTTTATTTCTTTATTTGAATTTTTTTTATTTCTTTATTTGAATTCGAATTCGAAGTGGGTTCTTCTTCTATTTCTGTATTTTTTCTACACTAGATTCAAGGACTAACCTCTGAATCACAACTAAAAAAGGAGACTCAATTAATAATTAATAGGCGCGATACCTTATAATGGAACTCAGCTTGATAGAAATATTAGATCACAGAGAGCTGACGAATGAGGTGGGTTCATTATCAATTCACAGATAAAAAAATGACAAAAAAGAACGCATCCATTCCCCTTCGATATCTTTCATCTATAGTATTTGTAGTCTTTTTGCCCTGGTGGATCTCTCTCTCATTTAATAAAAGTCTAGAATCTTGGATTACTAATTGTTGGAATACTAGGCAATCCGAAACCTTTTTGAATGATATTCACGAAAAGAGTATTCTAGAAAAATTCATAGAATTAGAGGAGCTATTCCTCTTGGACGAAATGATGAAGGAATTTCCGGAAAGACATCTACCAAAGTTTCGGCGGGGGCTCCACAATGAAACAATCCAATTGACCAAGATACACGATGAGGATCATATCCATACAATTTTGCATTTCTCGACAAATATAATCTGTTTCGTTATTCTAAGTGCTTATTCTATTCTGGGTAATGAAGAACTCGTTATTCTTAATTCTTGGGTTCAAGAATTTCTATATAATTTAAGCGACACAATAAAAGCCTTTTCTATTCTTTTAGTAACTGATTTATGTATCGGATTCCATTCGCCCCACGGTTGGGAACTAATGATTGGCTATATCTACAACGATTTTGGATTTGCTCATAATGATCAAATTATATCCGGTCTTGTTTCCACGTTTCCAGTCATTCTAGATACAATTTTTAAATATTGGATTTTCCGTTATTTAAATCGTGTATCTCCGTCACTTGTAGTGATTTATCATTCAATGAATGACTGAAAAGGATT